AGTCTTTCTATTTGGAATCGTCTTAGGTCTAATTCCTATTACTTTGGCTGGATTATTCGTAACCGCCTATTTACAATACAGACGTGGTGATCAGTTGGACCTTTGATTAATTAACATCTCTTTTTTTATTTAACTGACCCCCTCCCTTCTTTAATTTAATCCGGGGGGGGGGGGTCAGGGTCAAATTCAGATTGCTGTTCAATTATTTCAGTTCAGTGTGTATGGTTTTAGATCTAAGACGACAAGGGCAGAATCACGCTCTGTAGGATTTGAACCTACGACATTGGGTTTTGGAGACCCACGTTCTACCGAACTGAACTAAGAGCGCTTTCTTATCACAACGAAAAAGGCTGGAAATAAGGAGATTCCTTTTTTTTACCCCAACAATTCTTGTATGTGTATACTATCATATATTAGAAAATATAGATTTATGTATGTCAAAATAAAATCGATCTAAAAACTCGCGTTACTGCAGCTCTGAGCGGTAATTGGTAGGGATGACAGGATTTGAACCCGTGACATTTTGTACCCAAAACAAACGCGCTACCAAGCTGCGCTACATCCCTTTCAATTGGTCTACAATATCATTGTAGAGAATCCCTGTCTTGTTTTCCAATCCTGATTTTTTTATTCCCTCTAGTGATATGCCAAATGGATCTTGCCTTTTCTTGTTTTTGGTCTCATATCATATACCATATAATAATAATAAATTATTATTTTTCTTGGGAATTCGCAGGTGGAAAGTGACCCATTTTCTGTTTTAAGAAAAAAAAAGAAACGAAAATCTTGTATACCGAATCATTGCGCATTTCAATTTGAATTAGGGATTCCGCGCCACAAATCCAAGTGGCCTTTAACTACATATACATCTCTTACCATAATATATTCCAATAGGGAATACAAAAACAAAAAAGAAGGAGGATTTTCAATGCGAGATCTAAAAACATATCTTTCCGTGGCACCGGTACTAAGTACTCTATGGTTCGGGTCTTTAGCAGGGTTATTGATAGAAATCAACCGTTTATTCCCCGACGCATTGACATTTCCTTTTTTTTCATTCTAGTTATTGAACTGGAACGGGGTGAAGAAGATTAGAGCTAGAATCAACTATTTGGGACTAATCTCTCTTCCCCCTCTTTTCGTTTTTTTTTTTTGTTGTACAATTAGATAGATAGAATAAAGAAGGAAAGCGAAAGAAAAAAGGTGGCTTCAACCTCAGCGAAACCCGGGTTCAGGCTCCGATTAAATTAATTATCCAGTTAAAAGCAAATAGACAGGTAAAAGAAAACGGAAATCGAAATATGGCTAGGGTAAGAGTATCCTCCACTACAAGATCCTTAAATGAAATACTGGACTGCGATTTAGCAATATAGTTAGAAATTCTTGTATTACTTATTATTTCCTATTTATTTACTATATTGATTGCAATGAAATCTTGATTTCATAAGTTTTTTTTGAGTGGTTAGCAACTTCTATTTTTTTGTCCCGTGCTTCTTATTCGTTTCGGGTCGGAAAATAGAAAAGTGGGGTGAATAAAAAACCCCAAGGAGGTTCATGGCCAAGGGTAAAGAGGTACGAGTAAGGGTTATTTTGGAATGTACTAGTTGTGTTCGAAACGGTGTTAATAAGGAATCAAGGGGTATTTCCAGATATATTACTCAAAAGAATCGACACAATACACCCAGTCGATTGGAATTGAGAAAATTCTGTCCCTATTGTTCCAAGCATACACTTCATGGGGAGATAAAAAAATAGATAGAGTCAAACCGCGTGTTTTTGTGTCACCCTTCCAAGGAACATGAAAAATAATCTAGATATATATCTAGATTATTTCATATATTTAAATAAAAACAAATAAATAAATCTAAACAAACCAAATCCTATAATTGATTCTATAAATCATTTTTTTATTTCATTGAAATGGGATTTTAGGGATAAGGAATAAACAAATTATGGATAAAACCAAGCGACTCCTTCTTAAATCCAAGCGATCTTTTCGTAGGCGTTTGCCCCCGATCCAATCGGGGGATCGAATTGATTATAGAAACATGACTTTAATTAGTCGATTTCTTAGTGAACAAGGAAAAATCTTATCTAGACGGGTGAATAGATTGACCTTAAAAGAACAACGATTAATTACTATTGCTATAAAACAAGCTCGTATTTTATCTTCGTTACCTTTTCTTAATAATGAGAAACAGTTTGAAAGAAGTGGGTTGACCGCTAGACCTCCCGGTCTTCGAACCAGAAAAAAATAGGCTTACTCTTCAATTAAATCAAAATTTCAATCCGAACTCAAACACAGATGGATGTTTTGTTCAAGAAATCCGCGAAGCAACCGTGCCGTAAGAAAACAAAAGAATTGGGAAAGAAGAATAAAATAAATCTTTTTTTTTATTGGGCGTGTTCGCTCATTTTGACGACTTTATCATATTATTTCTACTCTACCTTCCTCTTACTGGAGTTCATTCTCCATAGAACTCCGTTTAAAAATTAGAAATTATAATGGATTCCTTCCAATTTCCTTATTTTAGAATCTCATTGGAAATCATATAAAGACAATTCCTATTTGATATAGCTATTTGTGCAAGTATCTTACGATTAAGAACCAACTGCGCCTTATACAGATTGTATATTAATCTACTATAACTACAGGATACCAGATTTCCGCGAATTACTGCATTTATTCGGGTGATCCACAAACGACGAAAATCCCTTTTTTTCCTACCCCTATCGCGATGAGCCGAAACCAAAGCTCTTATTTTCTGTTGAGTAATTGTTCGGCTAAGGCGTGAATGAGCCCCGCGAAAGCTTGATACAAATAAACGAATTTTTGTTCTACGTCTCCGAGCTATATATCCTCGTCTAATTCTGGTCATTGAATAAATGAAACTTTGATGAATAACTAATTGATTTCCTTTCTTTCAGTTATTCTTTTCCCCTTTCCTAGTCTATTAATAACAAAACGGACTCTTCCAATTTATAAAATAAAAATTCCAATGGCTTTTGCTACTCTAACCTTCCCGACCACGCTTTTACCTTTTGTCGACGCATTGGAAAGAAAATAGTCAAAAAAAGAATAAAGTAGTAAATAGATAAAGAAATTGTGGGTTCCGTCGTCTCTATGATTACTTCTTAAACGGTGAGGCCCTCTCTATACACCGGAGCCACTTCCTTATTCTATTGGTAACTTGTACAGTTACCACTCTTCGGCTCTACCCATGAATTTTCTAGTAATAGGTCTTTCATAACGAGATAGACCTTATACAGTAACGGTATTTAATTATGAAGATTGGTGGGTAGCTGACCTTGTTAGTCCGTTCTTGCAAGAGTAGAAAGAGAATCTTTCTGCTTTTTTATAGTATTTCCCCCGCTTAATGGATAACTATTTGTTACCAATGGGGAATTCTTTCTCACCTTAAATTGCAAATTTAGGCGGTGGAATTTGCGCCAGTGGAAACCATAAATTTCATACACAATAGAAAGATATGATAGATCGATCTTTTTTTAGATAGTGAATGGGGTTCTTCTTCTATTCTATCCGATTCACAGGTACTGATCATTGATACTTAAAAAAGGTTTTCTTTCTTTTTTTTTTGTTTTGTTTCAGCCCATGATTGAAACGAGTCGCACATACACCCTTGTACATGTTCCTCGGCGTTGAGGGCATCCCCGCAGAGCGGGGGATTTGGTAACGTTTCTGATTGGCTGTCTTGGGTTTCTAATAAGTTGTTTAATAGTTGGCATGCTGAATTATCCATTATGGGCTGGTTTAGATCGATCCTAACCGGATGATTATGAATTTCTTCTGTTTATGTTTAATAGAATATTAAACCCTTAAGAAGTGACTGCTATGTTTTATCTAACCGCTACAAGATCAACAAGTCCATGAGCTTGGGCTTCTGTTGCTGACATAAAAGTATCCCTTTCCATGTCTTCGGATACAACCCATAAGGGTTTGCCCGATCTTTGTACATAAACCATTGTAAGGATTTCGCGAAGTCTCAGTAGTTCTTCCGTATCCAGGATAAATTCTCCCGTTTGTGCCCCATAAAAAGCGCCAATAGGTTGATGGATCATGACCCTGATAATATATTATAACATAATAAAAGGTTCCTCTATCTCGCACGATTAGGCGAGGGGAAGAGATAAAGAAAAAGATAGAATTGAACAACCGTACGGGCATTTTTTCGCATTGCATACGGCTCGCCAATGGAATTTACTTTTTACCCTTCATCAAACAAGGATAAAAAGAGGGTTCTATTATACCCATACCCAGATGGGTAAATGATCCAATTACCACCCTTCTTTTTTTTTTTTGAGGAGTTCAAAAATACTATGATGGCTCCGTTGCTTTATCTATTTATTTCATTTGTGATTCAGCAATCCCAAAGTTTCTTTTTTTCAAATAAAAAAAGAAATAAAAAAAATAAAAAATCTTCTTTTTTTTTTTTTATTTTCGTACTCTTTCATACCATAAATCTTGTTAAGAACCTTCCGGCGTGAAAAAGGTTTGTGGCGCTGCAATAGGACTCCGATAGGTAAGATAAACTCGGAATACCCCTTCTTTATCTCATACTACTGCTTCGATACATAATCAAATATTATTAAAAAAAACACTAACAATTTTCATATCGAATTCGAAGTGCCATGCTATTATTACTTAATATTAAGAATTCATATGGCGAAGGCATAGTCTTCTTTTTTCTCTCAAATAAAAAACTCATTGGCGCCAAGCGTGAGGGAATGCTAGACGTTTGGTACTTGCTCCTGCGGCCAGGAGAAAAGACCCCATGGAGGCTGCCAATCCCATGCATATTGTCTGTACATCGGGTCGCACAAATTGCATAGTATCATAAATTGCTATCCCGGGTATTACCCATCCGCCAGGAGAGTTGATAAATAAATACAAATCCTTGGTCTCGTTCTCTATACTGAGATATACCATAATACCAATAAGTTGATTCGAGATATCGCTCTCAACCATTTGACCTAAAAAAAGTAATCTTTCTCGATAAAGTCGGTTGATTAGGATAAAACAGTATCCCTTCGGAGCCGTACAGGCATCTTTTGATGCATACGGTTCAACAAAACTTGCGAAAAACAAATCAATGTGTAGCTCCTAGACCCTTTCCTTTCTTTTTTCCTCGCAGGTTCCTTCTATCGAGGGGTTTTTTCTTCCAGTTTTCAAGAACGATGAGTTTAGCTGTTTTCCTAGACCTATAATTTTTTAATAAAAAAAAAAAAGCAATTCACTAAACTTATCGACTTATCGAACTAACTTTTCATTGATGTATTTTTTCATCGAGATCCGATCCAAAAATCACGATGCTATTTTCTTGTTCCTGAATTGAATGGGCTTCTTCCATTTTTTTAGGTTTATGCTCTACTCCGAGTAAGGATTCGCCCGATTTTGATTTGCACATATAGGACAAATGACCCCAATACCACGTCTCTTTTTTGCTATGACTTCTCCCTTTTTTGAATTCATTTCTTTCAGGTCTTCCGCCAAATATTTGACATATTCATCATATTTAGTATTCCGTTGATTAACAGTTTGAGATCGCTTTTCGAATAAAGGAATCATTTATGATATAAGTAATAATCATAGATATATTACCAATTGGGTTTTTCTAAACGGAGCCTGGATACCTCATTTTATTGGTCCAGCCAAAACGACCATAAAATTGATTTATTGCTAATATTAATCTGGATGCTTCCTTATGAAATAGATCTAATTGAACTTCATTGCATTTCACGCTACAAATTTTTGATGATTCAATCAATTTTTTGGGCGAAACGGAGGATATCTCGATCGGGGGAGAGAACGGGGAAATCCCATATGACCCAATAGATCTGACAACTCGCACTATATGTCAACCCAAGATGGATGCTTGTCCCCGGGACTTCGATAAGGTACTTTTGGAACACCAATAGGCATAAAATGAAAGAAAAAAGAATTAAGTACTCTAGTTCACTTTGATGTGGAAGCGTAATAATGGGTTTCTTGTCTTAATACTAGTGGCCGTTATCTTAGTTTATACATAGATTGACGAAGTTCATAAAATAAAGGAAAATTATTACGAATAAGTCTTTTGAATGATGACCAACTATGGATACATTCGCTCATAGAAAAGGGAATCAACCCCCATTGCGTATTGTTACTTATCGAGTATAGAATAGATCTGCTTCTCTTTTTTCCTACGAACCGAACTCTTCCATTATGACTAAAAGACTAGAACAAATATTAATATTAATCCCTTTTTCGAGAAAATCCCCTGAAAAAAGGGGTACATAGCATAGTTTTTTTCAATGCAATAAAGTTACATAGTGTCTATTTTTTATTAATAAAGGGGTAGTCCCATGGGTTTGCCTTGGTATCGTGTTCATACCGTCGTATTGAATGATCCCGGTCGTTTGATTGCTGTCCATATAATGCATACAGCTCTGGTTGCGGGTTGGGCCGGTTCAATGGCTCTATATGAATTGGCTGTTTTTGATCCCTCCGATCCAGTTCTTGATCCAATGTGGAGACAAGGCATGTTCGTTATACCCTTCATGACTCGTTTAGGAATAACCGATTCATGGGGTGGTTGGAGTATCACAGGGGGGACGGTAACGAATCCGGGTATTTGGAGTTACGAAGGTGTAGCGGGGGCACATATTGTGTTTTCCGGCTTGTGCTTCTTGGCAGCTATCTGGCATTGGGTGTATTGGGATTTAGCAATATTTGTTGATGACCGTACAGGAAAACGTTCTTTGGATTTGCCTAAAATCTTTGGAATTCATTTATTTCTCTCAGGAGTGGCTTGCTTTGGTTTTGGGACATTTCATGTAACAGGATTGTATGGTCCTGGAATATGGGTGTCTGACCCGTATGGACTAACTGGAAAGGTACAATCTGTAAATCCAGCATGGGGTGTGGAAGGTTTTGATCCTTTTGTTCCAGGAGGAATAGCCTCTCATCATATTGCGGCAGGGACGTTGGGCATATTAGCAGGCTTATTCCATCTCAGTGTCCGCCCGCCGCAACGCTTATACAAAGGATTACGTATGGGCAATATTGAAACCGTTCTTTCCAGTAGCATCGCTGCTGTCTTTTTTGCAGCGTTTGTTGTTGCTGGAACTATGTGGTATGGGTCAGCAACTACCCCCATCGAATTATTTGGTCCCACCCGTTATCAATGGGATCAGGGATACTTTCAGCAAGAAATATATCGAAGAGTCGGTGCTGGACTAGCCGAAAATCAAAGTTTATCAGAAGCTTGGTCTAAAATTCCGGAAAAATTAGCTTTTTATGATTACATCGGAAATAATCCTGCGAAAGGGGGATTATTCAGAGCGGGTTCAATGGATAATGGGGATGGAATAGCTGTCGGGTGGTTAGGACACCCTATATTTAGAGATAAAGAAGGGCGTGAACTTTTTGTACGTCGTATGCCTACTTTTTTTGAAACATTTCCAGTTGTTTTGGTAGACGGAGATGGAATTGTTAGAGCCGACGTTCCTTTTCGAAGGGCAGAATCCAAGTATAGTGTCGAACAAGTAGGTGTAACCGTTGAGTTCTATGGTGGCGAGCTGAATGGCGTGAGTTATAGTGATCCTGCTACTGTGAAAAAATATGCTAGACGTGCTCAATTGGGTGAAATTTTTGAATTAGATCGTGCTACTTTGAAATCCGATGGTGTTTTTCGTAGCAGCCCAAGGGGCTGGTTTACTTTTGGACACGCTTCATTTGCTCTGCTTTTCTTCTTCGGACACATTTGGCATGGTGCTAGAACCTTGTTCAGAGATGTTTTTGCTGGTATTGACCCGGATTTGGATGCTCAAGTGGAATTTGGAGTATTCCAAAAAATCGGAGATCCAACTACAAGAAGACAAGTAGTCTGATGCAGCATTGCTCTGCTATTTTGGGTTTCTCACTTCTGCTTCTATTTTCGATTTGTGCTTTTTTTTTTATTTAAATAAGGTACTGGAGAAATCTGGATTTAAATCGCCGCCTTTTTGATTCTTTTTTTCTTTTTAATCCGGGGGATGATCCCAAATAAACAGGTATGGAAGCTATAATTGGAAGCCACGATCGAATTTATGGAAGCATTGGTTTATACATTCCTCTTAGTCTCGACTCTAGGGATCATTTTTTTCGCTATCTTTTTTCGAGAACCGCCTAAAGTTCCAACTAAAAAAACAAAATGATTTTTTTATCGCAATTGAAGTAATGGGCCTCCCAATATTGGGAGGCCCATTACTTCTACTTCAACTAGTCCCCGTGTTCCTCGAATGGATCTCTTAGTTGTTGAGAGGGTTGCCCAAAAGCGGTATATAAGGCGTACCCAGTAAAACTTACAAGTAACCCAGATATAGAGATGGCGACTAGGGTTGCTGTTTCCATTATTATAGAATTTCAAGACCACACTGGATCCATGATAAGATCGTTTATTTACAACGGAATGGTATACAAAGTCAACAGATCTCAATCAATACAAAATCGAATTTATGGCTGCACAAACAGTTGAGGGTAGTTCTAGAGCTCGTCCAAAAAGAACTTCTGCAGGGGGGTTGTTGAAACCCTTGAATTCGGAATATGGTAAAGTAGCTCCTGGATGGGGAACTACTCCTTTGATGGGTGTCGCAATGGCTTTATTTGCGGTATTCCTATCTATTATTTTGGAGATTTATAATTCGTCCGTTTTACTGGACGGAATTTCACTGAATTAGAATTCAATTTACAAGAACCACAAAATAATACCCTTTAAATAAGCATTTAGGTATCGGATTTTGATTTTAGTTGATTGGCAGTTCGACCGCGAATTTTTGATTTCTGTATTTCCGGAATATGAGTGTGCGACTTGTTCGAATTGATCCTATTGATAGTACAGAGCATAGGTCTGTCGTCTTGATCGAGATGGTTTTACCCCGTCGGATATTCATTCTAGTATCTGGAGCACGGAATATCTGAAATAGATCACGAAGTATTCGAACTATGATTCATACTTAATATTCAGACCCCTTGGCCGGATTCAAAAAAATTTTTCAAAGCAAAAATTTGCAATTGCAAGATTTTTCTTCTTTCAAATTCCCCATTTCCGCTTTTATTTTACTCAAAGCACAAAACTCAAAGCACAAACTTGAATTTGAATAAATGATGATCCAAGGGTTCTTACTCATGGAATCTTTGGACTTAGTTTTAAGGTTTTATTGAATCATCGTGGTTCTAGTATGAATCTGAGGTTTCAATTGATTCATAGGGCCTTAACAAGAAAATTCCTATCAATAATAAAGAAAACAAAAGTAAAGCTGCATTACATACAACTCAAAATAACAAATCAAAGAAAATGAAATAGGTAAATAGAAGATTCAAGAGGCCTGTAACGATTAACATAAAGATAGGCGAGTCGACTTGATTTTTTGGCATTCTAATTAGAACCACAAAGAATAGCTTTCTTATTTTTCTTCTTTCGTATTTTTAGATAAGATTGAATCAAAAAATTAAGAAGTTTCCAATTTTCTATTCCATACCAGTATTGGGGTGGTTTTGTTTGAGCCGTACGAGATGAAATTCTCATATACGGTTCTCAGAGGGGAGTTCTCTTGGTTTACCTATCTCAATAAAGTCTACGATTGGTTCGAAGAACGTCTCGAGATTCAGGCGATTGCAGATGATATAACTAGTAAATACGTTCCTCCTCATGTCAACATATTTTATTGTCTGGGAGGAATTACGCTCACTTGTTTTTTAGTACAAGTAGCTACAGGGTTTGCTATGACTTTTTACTACCGCCCGACCGTTACTGAGGCTTTTGCCTCTGTTCAATACATAATGACGGAAGTTAATTTCGGGTGGTTAATTCGATCGGTTCATCGATGGTCGGCAAGTATGATGGTCCTAATGATAATCCTACACGTATTTCGTGTGTATCTCACGGGGGGTTTTAAAAAACCTCGCGAATTGACTTGGGTTACAGGTGTGGTTCTGGCTGTATTGACCGCATCTTTTGGT